AGAAATGGACGTCTTTTTTTGTAGCGGGATCGGGGGAAAGAATGGGAAAGACAATTTCACTATATTTCTTACCGGGAACAGGGCCTATCACAAGAATATTTTTTTTATTGGGACGATAACTCTGAAAAGAGAGATTTCCTATCTTTTCTTTCAACTCAGGAGAAATACGGTCAGGCGGCGCTAATTCGAATCCCTCAGGCAAAATAAGAACAGCACCCACATTCAACCCTCCCTTTTTTCCATTAGCAAGAACTTGTTTCAGCTGCATATCATAAGGGATTCGAAGAACTGCTTCAAATACAGTATCGGGAAGGACAGCTTGGGGAACTTCAATATCCACGGGCTTATTAGCTAAATGGCAGTTGGCACATACAATTCGTCCAGTTGCTTCCCGCGGGTTTTCATAACCCTGCTGCGCAAAAATGGGATATGCATTTGAAATAGACGTCCGAGTTATTACGTATATCATGATCGATACAGAAATCGATCGAATCATCTGTTCCTTTACCCAAGAAAAAGTATTTCTATTTTCCATGTCCAATCGCGCATCCCGGAGTTTCTACAATAAATTAGATAGGTAGCTAAGTTAATCTAGTTCCCTATACACGAGTCTGTTGTCATTCTACTGCAACAGTTGTACTGGAATGATGAATACCTTGAGCAGGTAGAAATAGAAAGAATTTTGCTAAAAAAGAAAAGGGCTTTGAAGAAAAATGCTAATTTGATTAATATTAACAAATCCAATTATGCTTCACTAATTGAATGATAAATGACTACAAGCGAAGGAGATAGACGGTTTAAACAAAAAAAGACCCAAAATTTCAAACACGTGTCTAGAATCACAGGAAAACTACAAACAAAAATAGTGAAAATTAACTCGTTAGGAGCCCACCCAAGATCGTTGTAGACCCAACGAATTAGTAGTTCCCAACCGCGGGTAGAGTGAAATCCAACAAAAAAATCCGTAACTAAAAGAATAAAAAAAGCTTTTATTGAGTCATTTAAGTTATAGAAGAATTCCTGAGCCCAAGAATTCAAAATGACAAGTTCCTCTTTACCCATAAAAAAAGAACCACTTAGAATAGCCAAACAGATTATATTTGTTGAGAAATGCAAAATGATATGGAGATGGTCCTCATTATCTATTTTGGCCAATTGTATTATTTCCTTGTGTATTCCTATAGGAGAGTTTTGTACATGTGTCTTCGGTTTCTCTTTTATCATTTCGTCCAAGAGAAAAAGCTCTTCTAATTCTATGAATCCTTCTAGAATCCTTTTCTCTTGAATATCCGTTAAGAGAGTTTCAGGTTGCCTGGTATTCCACCAATTCTTAATCCCAAGTTCAAGACATTTTTGAAAAGAGAAAGAGACTACCCAGGGCAAAAGTACGATAAATACAAGATATAGGAAAGAAGGCAATGCTTTCTTTTTTTTCATTTTTGATCTGTAAATTGAGTTGTTAATGAATCCGCTTCATTTGCTGACTCTATATGATATTTATTTTCTTTGATCTTTGAAGCATTCTATAACAAGGTTTGAGACCTTGTGTTTATATCTATTTCTCTTTATATTGGGTTCTTTCTTAGATCTAAATGAAGTGGAATAGAGAAATAGAATAAAAAAAAAGCCCCTTCCCTTCATATGAAAAGGGAAGAATATTATGCCATGTATCTCACTTGGACAAAACAAATTTGAAACAATTTTCTCTTATCTTCGGTTGTTCCTTCCTTTATATAAATACTCAAAATACCCTTACAATTTTAAAAAATTACAATTGGTACTCAAAATACTTCAATTGGTACGCGCAAGAAATAGGCCAATTCGGCAGCTTTTTGTTCAATTTCTCGTGGAGTAAAAAACTTCTCATCAGTACGAGTCAAGGGAATGACCCCCTGGCCACGTATTTCCATATAAAGGATACGACGAGGATAAAGACCCTCTTTAATCTGAATTCTAATTGATTGGATATCCCGCACAAGGAATCGAAGGAAGATGCGACGTTTTATTCCAGGGAATCCCCAACGAAAAATGCACACTATTCCCTCTTTTCTATCAAATCGGTCATAACCACTGCCTACATTCCACAAAATAGTGCACCACAAATAGGAGCTAATGAAAAGGCCCGCGATTCCGTAGAAAGACATCACGACCCCCTGTGGAAAAAAAAGAATTTGTTGAGATGGAAGTAGGGATATCATATTCTTACCAAGATAACTGGAAGCCCCAACCGCTAAGAATCCTAATGAACCTAGAAAAAGAATACAGGCCCAGAAAAAATTACCTCTTTTTCGAGAACCCTTTAGAAGTTCTATCCATATGTGTTCTGATCGCCAATTCATATTAGATATACTAAATCCAGCAGTGGTTAATTGAAATTGAGAGAATAAGCTAAATGATTTTGACTTTACTTTTTTTGTTTTGATTCTGAAACCACCTTCAGCAGCCAGGACTCCTGTGAAATAATAGCTAGGACTCCTGTGAAATAATTGGTTAGATACATTGACTTTCTATTCAAAAAAAAAATTCCTGGATCCGCTTAAAAAAACTCGCTATACTCGGCTACGCATATGTATGCATTTATGTTCGTAGCCTATATCTGCATCCATAGACGTTTTTCATTTGTGTGTAGAAAGAGCTACATACCCTATCATATTAATATATTACTTACACTAAAAAATATCTGTATTATGATCCTGGAAATACATTGAGCAAATTAGGCCCCGTCGGTTCTAGACAATCTTATTTTTCTGCACATAAAGAAATAAAGAAGCCATTGCAATTGCCGGAAATACTAAGCCTACTAAAGGCACGAAAATAGAGGGTAAGTTGAAATCTGTCATAGAATAGGTGTCTCAATTCCAATTTACTATTTCTATCTATTCAAGATATATCTTAAGATTCTTATGATATAATTAAGTATATCTATTATAAGGAATATTGACTATTGTATTTTTGAGTTTACAAAATAAAGATTTTTTATAGAATACTTTAGTTAGTATTCTAAAGTATTCTATATCTATAAGTATTCTATATCTATAAAAAAATGAATGGAATGGATAATTTCATTTTTCTTTTTCCATTCTCATGGCCTTTCTATCTTTCTAATCCAACTTGAAATTGGATTCAAAAGAAAGCGATAAAATGAAAGAAATATCTCTTTCAGAATACCCTTGAATTTTAAAAGTAGAAGTGCAATAGAATATCCAGTTGAAGGGTAATGATCATACGTCTGTAATGCATTGTACGTCCCAGAATAGGTCCCATTCTTCTACCCTTTCCGGGTAGTCGATGGCTATTCACAGCTACTACCTTAACACCAAAGAAGAGCTCGACCCAATGCTTTATTTCTGTCTTAGTGAATCCCGATTCGACATTAAAAGTATATTGATTCTTTCCCAATAAACGAAGACTCTTTTCTGTAAATACTGCGTATTTGATTCCATTATCGTATGATAATACTATATTTTGATTTGTATTTGTTTATTGTATTATACCTTTCTATATTCTAGATATATAGAATAGAAGAATCTCAATGAATAGAAGAATCTCAATTTGTCAATTCTCATGATCGTATCAAGATATATTTAAATTCGGCTTGATCTTTTTGTAAAAAAGATCGAGCCGAATTTAATTGCAATCAATTAGAAGATTAAAGAAGAATTACTGCATTTCGTAACTTATTTTTGCTCTTTCTATTTCGCTTTTTTTATTTAAATCTTCTTTATCTTTATATCTATTTTTATCTACTTAATCGATGGTATCTACCGGCTTGAAGTCAAATGTGATCGCTTTCCATACTTCACAAGCTGCAGCTAGTTCAGGACTCCATTTGCAAGCTGCTCGGATAATTTCATTACCTTCACGAGCAAGATCGCGCCCTTCGTTACGAGCTTGTACACAGGCTTCTAAAGCCACCCGATTAGCTGCTGCACCTGGTGCATTCCCCCAAGGATGTCCTAAAGTTCCTCCACCAAATTGTAATACGGAATCGTCTCCAAAGATTTCGGTCAGAGCTGGCATATGCCAAACATGAATACCCCCTGAAGCTACCGGTATAACACCTGGCATGGATACCCAGTCCTGGGTGAAAAAGATACCGCGAGAACGATCTTTTTCAATATAATCATCGCGCAATAAATCAACAAAACCTAAAGTCATTTCGCGTTCCCCTTCTAACTTACCTACTACTGTACCGGAGTGGATATGATCTCCCCCAGACATACGCAATGCTTTAGCTAATACACGGAAATGCATACCATGATTTTTCTGTCTATCAATAACTGCATGCATTGCTCGGTGAATGTGAAGAAGTAGGCCGTTGTCGCGGCAATAATTAGACAAACTAGTATTTGCGGTGAATCCTCCAGTTAAGTAGTCATGCATTATAATTGGAACCCCTAATTCCCTCGCAAATACAGCTCTCTTAATCATTTCTTCGCATGTACCTGCAGTCGCATTCAAGTAATGCCCCTTGATTTCGCCGGTTTCTGCTTGTGCTTTATAAATTGCTTCGGCAACAAAGACAAAACGGTCTCTCCAGCGCATAAATGGTTGTGAGTTTACGTTTTCATCATCTTTGGTAAAATCAAGTCCACCGCGTAGACACTCATAACATGCTCTACCGTAATTTTTTGCGGATAATCCCAATTTTGGTTTAATAGTACATCCCAATAAAGGACGACCATACTTATTCAACTTATCCCTTTCAACTTGGATACCATGAGGCGGACCATGGAAAGTTTTTGCGTAAGCAGGAGGAATTCGTAGATCCTCCAAACGTAGAGCACGTAGGGCTTTGAAACCAAATACGTTACCCACAATGGAAGTAAACATGTTAGTAACAGAACCCTCTTCAAATAGATCTAATGGATAAGCTACATAACAGATATATTGATCCTCTTCCCCAGGAACGGGTTCGATGTGATAGCATCGTCCTTTGTAACGATCAAGACTGGTAAGTCCATCAGTCCAAACAGTTGTCCATGTACCAGTAGAAGATTCCGCAGCCACTGCAGCCCCTGCTTCTTCAGGCGGAACCCCGGGCTGAGGAGTTACTCGGAATGCTGCCAAGATATCAGTATCCTTGGTTTCGTATTCCGGGGTGTAGTAAGTCAATTTATAATCTTTAACACCAGCTTGAAATCCAACACCTGCTTTAGTTTCTGTTTGTGGTGACATAAGTCCCTCCCTACAACTCATGAATTAAGAATTCTCACAACGACAGGGTCTACTCGATAGAGATTAAACGTAAATTAAACCTTTGCAAAAATCTTAAAAAAAAAAGATATTCAATTAATATCAACTCATTAAATAAAAAAGGGAGTATGCTTAAGTTAATGAATATGTTTCATTCATATATAATGGGTGCACCCTGTGTACGTTCTATCCTATAGGAATTCGATAGGAATTGAGTTATTGTTATGGTAAGTTAACATGGTTCATTATTAAACCATAGATTTGATTCACCAAATCCATCATTATTGTATACTCTTTGATAGATATAGCGCAACCCAAACCAATCCCTTAATCCTTATTTTACAATTTTATTTTATAAGTTCTTATCTTAATAGGCCCCTTTCTTATTTTGAATCTAAATACCTAAATACTAAGAAAATTCTCTGTTGACAGCAATCTATGCTTCACAGTAGTATATATTTTGTATATCGAAGTCCTAGACAGGAAAGTAGAATAGGCAAAGATCCTTGACAAAAGGAAAAATTTCTATCAAAAAAAAAGATTGATTGAACTTTCCAACGGACTCATTCCATGAGTAAATGAGTGAATGGGATTCGCTTAGGCAACGAAATCATAGACCACTTTTCTTTTTTTTTTTTTTGAATTAACTAATTCATTTCCTTTTAACTTTAGGATTTTGGGATATTTTTTTGATTTGGCATTATTCAACAAGAAAAAAAAACGAAAAATTTCGACAAATTCCTTTTTTTGATAATTATGTGATAATTATGAGAACCAATCCTACTACTTCGCGTCCCGGGGTTTCCACAATTGAAGAAAAAAGTGCAGGGCGTATTGATCAAATTATTGGACCCGTGCTAGATATCACTTTTCCCCCAGGCAAGTTGCCTTATATTTATAACGCTTTGATAGTTAAGAGCCGAGACACTGCCGATAAGCAAATTAATGTGACTTGTGAGGTACAACAATTATTAGGAAATAATCGAGTTAGAGCTGTAGCTATGAGTGCTACAGACGGGTTGATGAGAGGAATGGAAGTGATTGACACAGGAGCTCCTCTTAGTGTTCCGGTCGGTGGAGCTACTCTCGGACGAATTTTTAACGTTCTTGGGGAGCCTATTGACAATTTGGGCCCTGTAGATACTAGTGCAACATTCCCTATTCATAGATCCGCGCCTGCCTTTATTGAGTTAGATACGAAATTATCTATCTTTGAAACAGGTATTAAGGTGGTTGATCTTTTAGCTCCTTATCGGCGTGGAGGAAAAATCGGACTATTTGGGGGGGCAGGAGTAGGTAAAACAGTACTCATCATGGAATTAATCAATAACATTGCTAAAGCTCATGGAGGCGTATCCGTATTTGGGGGAGTAGGGGAACGGACTCGTGAAGGAAATGATCTTTATATGGAAATGAAGGAATCTGGAGTAATTAATGAAAAAAATATTGAGGAATCAAAAGTAGCTCTAGTCTATGGCCAAATGAATGAACCGCCGGGAGCTCGTATGAGAGTTGGTTTAACTGCCCTAACTATGGCAGAATATTTCCGAGATGTTAATAAGCAAGACGTGCTTTTATTCATCGATAATATCTTTCGTTTTGTTCAAGCAGGATCGGAGGTATCCGCCTTATTAGGTAGAATGCCCTCCGCAGTTGGTTATCAACCTACCCTTAGTACAGAAATGGGTTCTTTGCAAGAAAGAATTACTTCTACCAACAAGGGATCGATAACTTCGATCCAAGCAGTTTATGTACCTGCGGACGATTTGACCGACCCTGCTCCTGCCACAACATTTGCACATTTGGACGCTACTACCGTCCTTTCCAGAGGATTAGCTTCCAAGGGTATTTATCCCGCAGTCGATCCTTTAGATTCAACCTCAACTATGTTACAGCCTCGGATCGTTGGCAAGGACCATTATGAAACTGCGCAAAGAGTTAAGGAAACTTTACAGCGTTACAAGGAACTTCAGGACATTATTGCAATTCTTGGGTTAGATGAATTATCGGAGGAGGATCGTTTAACTGTAGCAAGAGCACGAAAAATTGAGCGGTTCTTATCACAACCGTTCTTTGTGGCAGAAGTTTTTACTGGTTCTCCAGGAAAGTATGTTAGTCTTGCAGAAACAATTAGGGGGTTTCAACTAATCCTTTCCGGAGAATTAGATGGCCTACCCGAACAGGCTTTTTATTTGGTGGGGAACATCGATGAAGCTAGCACGAAAGCTATAAACTTAGAAGAGGAGAACAAATTGAAGAAATGAAATTAAATCTTTATGTACTAACTCCTAAACGCATTATTTGGGATTGTGAAGTGAAAGAAATCATTTTATCTACTAATAGTGGCCAAATTGGTGTATTACCAAACCACGCCCCCATTAACACAGCTGTAGATATGGGTCCTTTGAGAATACGCCTCCTCAACGACCAATGGTTAACGGCGGTTCTGTGGAGTGGTTTTGCGAGAATAGTTAATAATGAGATCATCATTTTAGGAAATGATGCAGAACTGGGTAGTGACATTGATCCAGAAGAAGCTCAACAGGCACTTGAAATAGCCGAAGCTAACTTGAGTAGAGCTGAGGGTACGAAAGAATTGGTTGAAGCAAAGCTAGCTCTCAAACGGGCTAGGATACGAGTCGAGGCTATCAATTGGATTCCCCCATCCAATTGAAGACAATCCAAAGGTTTCGTTGATACAAAGAAAAAGAAAAGAAGGGTAGAAAAAGTTATTAGATAGCGAAGTAAGTCCAATGCTATCTAGTAATTTTTCTACCTACCTACCTACTATTGGATTTGAACCAATGACTCCCGCCGTATGAAAGCAGTACTCTAACCACTGAGTTAAGTAGGCAATTTATCATCACAAAAGAAGTCACATTACTTCGATCGATTATAGAACGAATACTTTTTATAAGCAATACCGCTCCATTATTGGTATTCCGTTATTGGTATGGTATATAGTAAATAGATAAAAGGGATATCCTACGCCATTAGAGAATATTCATCTTGACAAGAAATTATCTATATGTTAAGATATCTCTGACAAGGGCTATAGCTCAGTTCGGTAGAGCAACTCGCTTACACGTGCGCCAATGCTTTTCAAGGGAACTTATTATGCAATGAATATAATTGACCTTATTGCAAAATCAATGTCTTACTTCATGGATTCGAGAGAATAGGAGAACAGTAGCCTGACAAACAGTCGGTTCAGTCCGATTCAGGTGCCAATTCTGGTGCCTAATCAAATAGAGCCCCTATTGATTTGCTAGTTGATAAGGTAAATATCCAGCCCACTCAATGCTAGGCATAAGAGGATAAGGGCCTCCAAAAAACTTCTTTTCGTTCTATGAACTTTAAGGTGTATGAAGTCTCATAGTCAACTCTTGGAGCGGAACGATAGAGACTCCATTTCACTTAGTTTTATTTAATTTAGGCCGGAGGCAGACCTAAGTCAAAGTAATCCTCCTTTGAAACACTTTGGTATTGCTCCTAGATAGATCATAATACAAATAATCAATCAGAGCACAGGGAGCCATCTTATTATCTTTCCGTAAAGAAAAACTATGGCGGATTAACTGATCTTTACATCAGTTGATGAAAGAGCCCAATGCACAAAAATGCATGTTGGGTCTTTGAAACAGTTCAAATCATTTCGATAATAATCCGTTTGATCAGTTTTACCGAGAAGGTCTACGGTTCGAATCCGTATAGCCCTACTAATATATATGTCTTTTTTTTTTAGATTTTAGGATGAATATCCTATGTTTCCTTTAGTACAGTTTTCTTTTCCTTATTAGTACTTGTTTATAGACTCGAGGCTCGCTTGCACCATAGAATAGAGATAAAAGCATTAGCATGGCTCATTTATCGAAAATCATAGAGACAGGAAAAGAAAAAAGAATTTCCTTCAAATCAATAGAAGGAAAAATTCCTTATCTGATTTGAATTCCATCCTCCTTCAAATAGGATATGCCCTAAGTGCCTAGACTTTCCTATAATGACTGCAATGATTTTCTCCATTTTTGGAATTCCTATTTTGTTTGAAGTTTATTAATATAATATACATTATCTAAAAATATAGATTATCTAAATAGATATACTTTAAATTTTAAAAATCGAAAGAAAATAAAAAGAAAGAGTAAATAATAAAACAGGATATTCTGTTTCATAATTATGAAATAGAGTTCTTTTTATTTAGTATTATTCCTCATTAGGCTGCATACATTAGTAATCCTATTTTAATTAGGTTCTAATTTAATTAGTAGTTAAGTATTTTCTTTTTTATTTAATAGTCTCTGACTACCTTTAAATAAAGGATAGAGCAATTCTTTTTTCTAGAAGATTCTAGAGAAAGCGAGACAAAGTGAAGCAAAACAGTTTTATTTGTATAAGAATTAGGTCTGTCTATACCATATCTAAATAGAATGGAAATCCAAAAGAAAGATAGTGGGGATTCCATTGGATGAATCCTTAAGGAAGACATGACACAAAAAAAGAAACAAAAGATAAAGTAAGCGCTCTTTGGTTTGAACAAAAGAGATTCTTGTTTCACCGAGGAAAAGAGAGAAGTTCTGGATAAATTGACAATGCTAACTTGAATTGACTAATTTCAGTTCTGCCTATTCCACATTAATGGGAGTACATTTATGTTCCTGCTTCACGAATATGATATTTTTTGGACATTTCTAATAATAGCAAGCCTTATTCCTATTTTGGTATTTTGGATTTCAGGACTTTTAGCCCCGGTTAGTGCAGGACCAGAGAAGCTTTCTAGTTATGAATCGGGTATAGAACCCATGGGGGGTGCTTGGTTACAATTTCGAATACGCTACTACATGTTTGCGCTAGTTTTTGTTGTTTTTGATGTGGAAACGGTCTTTCTCTACCCTTGGGCAATGAGTTTTGACATATTGGGTGTATCCGTTTTTATCGAAGCTTTGATTTTCGTGCTTATCCTAATTGTTGGTTTAGTTTATGCATGGCGAAAAGGAGCCTTGGAATGGTCTTAACTGAATATTCAGACAAAAAAAAAAAAGAAGGAAAAGATTCCATTGAGACAGTTATGAGTTTGATTGAGTTTCCGTTACTTGACCAAACAAGTTCCAATTCCGTTATTTCAACTACACCAAATGATCTTTCGAATTGGTCAAGACTCTCCAGTTTATGGCCCCTTCTATATGGTACCAGTTGTTGTTTCATTGAATTTGCTTCATTAATAGGCTCACGATTCGATTTCGATCGTTATGGATTGGTACCAAGATCAAGTCCTAGGCAAGCGGACCTAATTTTAACAGCCGGTACGGTAACAATGAAAATGGCCCCCTCTTTAGTGCGATTATATGAGCAAATGCCTGAACCAAAATACGTCATTGCTATGGGAGCCTGTACTATTACAGGGGGAATGTTCAGTACGGATTCCTATAGTACTGTTCGGGGAGTTGATAAGTTAATTCCTGTAGATGTCTACTTGCCGGGTTGCCCACCTAAACCAGAGGCTGTTATAGATGCCCTAACAAAACTTCGTAAGAAGATATCACGAGAAATTGTTGAGGATCGAACTCTATGTCAAAGTCAAAAGAAAAAGCGATGTTTTACTACCAGTCACAAACTTTATGTTCGGCGCAGTACTCATACTGGAACTTACGAGCAAGAATTGCTCTATCAATCACCATCTACTTTAGATATATCTTCTGAAACTTTTTTCAAATCAAAAAGTCCAGTATCTTCCTCCAAATTAGTGAATTAAGAGGGATTCTTTTGTGCAGAAAAAGAAAGAGCAGTGCAATCTTTCAAACTTACATTTGAAATGTGAAATATTTATACAAAAAAAAAAGGGGGGGGGATCAAGACAATGCAGCAGGGGTGGTTATCTAATTGGCTAGTCAAACATGAGGTGATTCATAGATCTTTGGGCTTCGATCACCGAGGAATAGAGACTTTACAAATAAAAGCGGGGGATTGGGATTCCATTGCTGTCATTTTATATGTATATGGTTACAATTATTTACGTTCCCAATGTGCTTATGACGTAGCACCCGGGGGATCTTTAGCTAGCGTGTATCATCTTACGAGAATACAGTATGGTATAGATAACCCAGAAGAAGTATGCATAAAAGTCTTTGCCCCAAAAGATAATCCTAGAATCCCGTCTGTCTTCTGGGTTTGGAGAAGTGCCGATTTTCAAGAACGCGAATCTTATGATATGGTGGGAATTTCTTATGATAATCATCCGCGCCTTAAACGTATCTTAATGCCTGAAAGTTGGATAGGTTGGCCCTTACGTAAGGACTATATAACCCCTAATTTTTATGAAATACAAGATGCTCATTGAATGATAAGAAATTCATGCTTACTTATACAACACAACTCTAGATTTTATTCAAGTCAAAGAATATTTTGATATTCTTTTCCTAGACGAAACGACTATTCTATTATACAAAAAGGTACAGATAGACTGATCAAAAAAGGGCTTCATTTCGATTTTCCAATTTTGAAAATCACATATTAATTTCCTTCGTATGAACAGAAAAAAACAATGACTCAAAGAAGTTCCTACCACGAACTTTGTACCGCGCATATTAATTAGAACAATTAGAAAAGTAACTATCAAGAAAAAAAAAATATTCTTCGGAATAGCGGATTACAAAATTAATCAGAAATGCAAAAATTAAGAAAAGGGCACCTAATCTCACCTCCTTCTATACCATAAAGAACCAGAGATTTTAACCCTTTTCTAAAAAGATGTATTTAGAGATTTATCTACTTAGTGTATACTATAAAGTATTTGTATCACTACCTATTCGGTAGATCCTTTTTTCTGTGCCAGGAACCAGATTTGAACTGGTGACACGAGGATTTTCAGTCCTCTGCTCTACCAACTGAGCTATCCTGACCCTTTCTTGTGCATCATCCTAGTAGAGTATTTGCATCTATGTCAATTAAAGGGACTAAAAAAGAAATAAAGTATTCCATTCCTAATTTTGAAATGGGGGGATAGTTCTATGCATTGTGGATGGCTTACTTAATAATATACTTTATAATACTTAAAAATTTAATTAATAATTGAGATTCCTTGCCGATACTCTAATAAAAAAGAAATCTATTTAATGAATAGCATATGATCTATTGAGTTCTCTTCGCACTCCTTTATGAAAGAGTAGAATGAGAAAGCTAATGAATCTTGAAACCCATTGATAAAAGAAAAAAGAGGATAAATACTATGGTTAGGGAATAAAGGAGGGTTTGGGGATAGAGGGACTTGAACCCTCACAACGTATAAAGTCGACGGATTTTCCTTTTACTAGAAATTTCATTGTTGTCATTATTGACATGTAGAATGGGACTCTCTCTTTATCCTCGTCCGATTAATCCTTAAAAGATCTCAAAACAATGAATTGAAGGATTTGATTACTCAATATTCGAGTGGAATGGATTCACAATAATTCTAATAAAAATTCCGAATTTTCTATTTCATAATCATTCCTAATTTCATTCTCAATTTCATTCTAAAAAATAAATAAAGAACCAATATTATGATATGGGTTCTGTGATTAATCGTTTGCTATGTCAGTATCTATACGTGTGTATTAGATGTATAAAGCCCCTCTTTCTCAAATTTAGAGAGAGTTTCACTACCAACACAACGTAATTACACCTCGATTCGTTAGAATAGCTTCCATTGAGTCTCTGCACCTATCCTTTTCATTTGGGTTCTAATTTGAGAACCACTTGTTTTTTTAACAAAAGGGATTTGGCTCAGGATTGCCCATTTTTCATTCCAGGGTTTCTCTGAATTTGGAAGTTACCACTTAGCAGGTTTCCATACCAAGGCTCAATACAATCAAGTCCGTAGCGTCTACCGATTTCGCCATATCCCCATTTTCCTTTTTTTTCTTTGAAACCAGGATTCCTTGTGTAATTTCTTACATCTCTTAGTTTTTTTTGAATCATTGAATTCTTTATTCGACCTAGTCTAGCAGCTCGTCTCTATTGGAGAGACCCCGCTTATTGCAATTCAGAATTGAATTGATTCTACTGTTGATATATTTGCAATTCAATCAGAATCAATATATCCAAAAGTTTTTATCCCTCCCCTCTTTCCCTTTTTTAGAGTATTCTAAATACTACTATAACGTTTGATATTCATTCTTTTTTTTTTTCTAATCAGAATTTGAAATTTCATTTGTTATGATTCTATCTTTTCCTTAATGAAATATTAATCCTTAAATTATTAACAAATAAAAAAAACAAAATATTTAAAAAAATCTATATAATGGTCGAATGAAAATGCAAAAAGATTCGCATTTTCTCTTTATTATTCATATAGATTATTCTTTGTATTATATTTGATTATTCGTACAAGCCATATCAAATGGAAAATATCTGAAATCCAATTCAATATAGAAATTGGAATAGATTCTATTATAAAAATAGATTTGCGAGTTAGAGAAATAAAAAGTTCAATATATTCCATAATCCTATTTAAGAATATCGTTTAGTTAAGCATATCAAGCTAACTTTATCTTTATGAAATTCTAGTATTTTTTTTCTAAGTAGAACTCCAATTTCGAACTAGTTAATAACTAAGATTAATAATTAAGATCTGCCATTTTACGGATATATTTCTATTTGTTACACTATTTCTGTTATGTAAGCCCACTTAGCTCAGAGGTTAGAGCATCGCATTTGTAATGCGAGGGTCATCGGTTCAAATCCGATAGTCGGCTTTTTTCTCTATCGATGTTCCATGAACAAGAATCTCTTTTTTTCGCCGAATTAAATGGAAAATCCAGGGTCCATTATGTCATTCTATCTTACAATTTTGCTAGATACAAAACATTAAAATAAATAATATATATATAAAAAAAATCCAGATGTTGATGAAATTCCATTTTTTGTGGTACTTTAGTAGATTTTATTCTGTAGTAGATTTTATTCTGTTTATCCTTTAGTTTAATTCAGTTTTAATTTCGATGTATTCTGTAATGTAAATACAATGAAATTTATTGTGTAAAATGGAATTTCAATAAAAAAAGGAGTCTTCATGTCCCGTTATCGAGGACCTCGTTTAAAAAAAATACGCCGTCTGGGAGCTTTACCAGGACTTACTAGAAAAACGCCTAAATCCGGAAGTAATCTGAAAAAAAAATTCCATTCTGGGAAAAAAGAGCAATATCGTATTCGTCTTCAAGAAAAACAGAAATTGCGTTTTCATTATGGTTTGACAGAACGACAATTACTTAGATATGTACATATCGCTGGAAAAGCAAAAAAGTCAACAGGTCAGGTTTTACTACAATTACTTGAAATGCGTTTAGATAATATTGTTTTTCGATTGGGTATGGCTTCAACCATTCCTGGGGCCCGGCAATTAGTTAACCATAGACATATTTTAGTTAATGGTCGTATAGTTGATATACCAAGTTTTCGTTGCAAACCCCGAGATATTATTACTACGAAGGATAACCAAAGATCAAAAGGTCTGATTCAAAATTCTATTGCTTCATCCGATCCGGGCAAATTGCCAAAGCATTTGACGGTTGATACATTGCAATATAAAGGACTAGTACAAAAAATCCTAGATAGAAAGTGGGTCGGTCTCAAAATAAATGAGTTGTTAGTTGTAGAATATTACTCTCGTCAGACTTGAACTTAACGAAAAAGGAAAGGTTCATAGAATTTTTTTCCCCTTCCCCTTTCCCCGAACTAAATCGACCTAAGGCTCTTAATTCGTATTTTCCCATTCACCTAGCAGAAATAGAGTAACCTTAGGATCTTTTTTCTTTTTTGTTATTTCCTCTATGTGTATTTTAGATACCAAAGTAACTTGCTTTAGAGAATTTCTATTAAATAAAGGTATTATTGCTGAAATAATAAAAATTGTTATTTGATTTGATACATTGTAATCGGTAACGTTGATGAATTAAGAGAAACGGAAAGAGAGGGATTCGAACCCTCGGTAAACAAAAGTCTACATAGCAGTTCCAATGCTACGCCTTGAACCGCTCGGCCATCTCTCCTACATAATCTTATTATGGAAAATAAACTGAGTGAATAGCGAGTTTTCGTATTCCTGCAGTACAGGTACAGCCACAACCACTCGGGGATTCCATGGCTCTATTGGAAAAATTCTTTTTTTTATCTAAGTGTAAGGGTCCTTTATTTATTTTTTTTCTTACTAGGAATTCCACTCCCTCAAAAGTTTTTATTTTTGGAAAACCAAAATAAAAAGAGAATAGAAAAATTCTTATTATTCCATAAGAAAATAAAGGAACCCTAGAATTCTATTTGCATAAGGTACTTTACGCCATACAATCTAAACAAAAAAAAAGGTATGGGATAATTTTTAAAACGGGAAATAGCTGATGAGACAAATTATTGTTGAGAAATAGGAAAGTGGAATGAAATCCAATCTTACTCAAATATTTCATATCTCTTCTTGTCCAAACAGAAGGAAAAGGAGACAATTTGAGCTGAGCGGAAAATCCATACCTCTCTTATCCATTTAGAGCATATGGATCGATTCAAATGTTTTTATGTTATTTTGTGATAGAATGAAAAGAATTCTATATAGAATGGATTGGGAATTATGCCTAGATCCCGTATAAATGGAAATTTCATCGATAAGACCTCCTCGATTGTAGCCAATATTTTATTGCAAATAATTCCGACAACCTCAGGGGAAAAAAAAGCATTTACTTATTATAGAGATGGTGCGATTTGACTCTTTTTTTTTTTTTTTTTGGCCCTACCTGCATCTCCAGTCTTACGAGAAAGAAAGGGGGTTCACATAGAGAGAACAAAATTAGTAAAGGAAACCCGCGCTTGGGGAAGGTGAGGTAAATTAACAATTCCTTCTGTCGTGTATCCTCGATTGATGTGGCCTTAGATGCTTTAATTGTAGATTTGAGTATTGAGCGAAAGGTTATACCTACAGGATAGATTCTGTATTACAGGGCAATCCTACTCTACTAGGACCAATAGGCAGCATAGTGGAGAAAAGCACTACACCTCGAAATAGGAATCAACAACAGAAAAACTTTGTTAGAAATGAACCCTTTCCTGATCGGTATCAGGGTTGGGAAAAATGGTTGGGATAGCAAACAACCATCAGGTTTGTACTTTGGATACCCTTATAACCATCAAAGGTCGTTGAAGTGGCTAATTCCTCTAAATAGGAGGCGTTGAGAACAAAGAAATTCCTGGAGCTATCGTTTTCCTCTAGCATTAATAGAATTCATTGGTGTTAAGAAAAACCTCTTGGGGGAAGGTTGGCTAGAGATTTCTTGGAAAAATACCAGCCCCTTTCGGTCCAAAATGAGTGGGACTAATTCTATTTTCATTCTATAGATTTTTTGTTTAGTACTATGTACAGAAGGGAGGAGCCGTATGAGATGAAAACCTCATGTACGGTTTTGGAACGGAGATTTTTAGAATAGAATGAACGACCGTAACGGATGTTGGCTCAATCCGAAGGAAATTATGCGGAAGCTTTGCAGAATTATTATGAAGCTACGCGACTAGAAATTGATCCCTATGATCGAAGTTATATACTATATAACATCGGCCTTATACACACAAGTAATGGAGAGCATACAAAGGCTTTGGAATATTATTTCCGGGCGCTAGAACGAAACCCCTTCTTACCGCAAGCTTTTAATAATATGGCCGTGATCTGTCATTACGTGCGACTATCTCCACTATAGAAAGAAGAAAAAAAAAGATGAAATTTTCTAGTAAATACTAGAAAAAGGGCTTTCTACATAGGGATCGTCAAAACAATGATTTTGCCCTATCAGCTGTAGGAAGGAAGAACACTTCACGAGAATCAAAATAAGAAGAAAATAGAGCCTATACTACTACTCTATGGATAAAGTCTCCAATTGATAGAGAAAGCACCGTAAAGATCAATTAGTGAGCGACTGGGTCGATACAACTAAAAAAAAACTGCTTAATTATACCAGGATCTGGGGCAAAATTTAGGAATCTGCTTATGTAATAGAGCCGATCCACTAAAGGATTAAGCAGCGGTGTAGTATCAGATCCCAAAGATAGTAAGTTCTTTTTTCTTTCTTATGGGAAAAAGTCTCTTTCAAGGATTCTATAGAAATTTCATATATGAAAGACACGAAACCGAGATAGTTACCTTTCAGAAAATTCAAACGAAGGATATAGGTCTATCTATGCTCCATTCTTCTGAAGGTGGGAGAAAAGATCAGACTGATTATTGATCAAAATTAGGGTTTGAAACTTAGCTAATTAACTTCTTCTGCTTAACCCAAGAAGAAATTGGATCGATTTTTGAGAAATCGAATTCAGTTAAGATAGGGGAAATTAGGATAGCAATTTCAGAGCCGTATGAGGTAGGAAACTCTCAAGTACGGTTCTAGGGGAAGGAAATGCCTATTCCGACCGAGGAGAGCAGGCCATTCTACAGGGTGATTCAGAAATTGCAGAAGCTTGGTTTGATCAAGCTGCTGAGTATTGGAAACAAGCTATAGCGCTTACTCCGGGAAATTATATTGAAGCACAGAACTGGTTGAAGATTACGAAGCGCTTTGAATTTGAATAAAACCACTCTCCATTTTCCTAAAATGGGTGATTTGGTTGTTGATCCATTAATTAAATAATTTTGGTAGGAAGATCGAATCAAGAATTTCATTATATCCCTTTCTTCTACCTTCGCTTTTATATCATATTTCATAAGGATAAACAAGAGGGATAGCCTCTCGAACAGAAGTAATAAAGCAAATAAAAAGGGGGCAATCTAAATATTCCTACCTAATATATCAGGATTATTTTTTTTGAAATTCTAATGAGTTTCTTGGAATTTGGAATCGAATAAAAATATTTTGATTATGCTCACTCAAGGAAAGTAGATGTAAATAGCGACTTATACCCTAAAAAAAAAAAAAAATACACTAGCTTCTTAAATTAAAACGTAAAAAAATCTTTTTTTTGTTACGTCGGGAAATAATTATCCAGGATAACCAATGTCCGTTAGGCACCTAATCCTTATGTCATAATAGATCCGAACACTTGCCTCGGATTGACTTCAATATATAATTGCTCCAGTGAATAACTAAAAAAAAAAATATATATATATATAGAAGGGCGGTAGATAGTAAAAAAAAGGACTAATCATAATATCTATCCTTCAAAGATTAACTAAAAAGACAGTTGGCGGGTCTCTTTGTATGTCTTGTCCGGAAAGAGGAGGACTTAATGATTATTCGTTCGCCGGAACCAGAAGTTAAAATTGTTGTGGATAGGGATCCTGTAAAAACATCTTTTGAGGAATGGGCCAAACCCGGGCATTTCTCAAGAACAATAGCTAAAGGTCCTGATACTACCACTTGGATCTGGAACCTACATGCTGATGCTCACGATTTCGATAGTCATACCGGTGATTTGGAGGAGATCTCTCGAAAAATCTTTAGTGCTCATTTCGGTCAACTCTCCATTATCTTTCTTTGGTTGAGTGGCATGTACTTCCACGGTGCCCGTTTTTCCAATTATGAAGCGTGGCTAAGCGATCCTACTCACATTGGACCCAGTGCTCAGGTAGTTTGGCCAATAGTAGGGCAAGAAATTTTGAATGGTGATGTAGGCGGGGGTTTCCGAGGAATCCAAATAACCTCCGGGTTTTTTCAGATTTGGCGAGCATCGGGAATAACTAGTGAGTTACAACTCTATTGTACGGCAATCGGTGCATTGATTTTTGCATCGTTAATGCTTTTTGCTGGTTGGTTCCATTATCACAAAGCCGCTCCCAAATTGGCCTGGTTCCAAGATGTAGAATCCATGTTGAATCACCACTTAGCGGGGTTATTAGGACTTGGGTCTCTTTCTTGGGCAGGACACCAAATCCATGTATCTTTACCAATTAATCAATTTCTTGACGCTGGAGTTGATCCTAAAGAGATACCACTTCCTCATGAATTTATCTTGAATCGTGACCTTTTGGCTCAACTTTATCCTAGTTTTGCCGAAGGAGCAACCCCCTTTTTCACCTTGAATTGGTCCAAATACGCAGAGTTTCTTACTTTTCGCGGAGGACTAGATCCAATAACCGGTGGCCTATGGTTGAGCGATATTGCACACCATCATTTAGCTATTGCTATTCTTTTCCTGATCGCTGGTCATATGTATAGGACCAACTGGGGTATTGGTCATGGACTTAAAGATATTTTGGAGGCTCATAAGGGCCCATTTACAGGACAGGGCCATAAGGGTCTCTATGAAATCCTAACAACGTCATGGCATGCTCAATTATCTCTTAACCTAGCTATGCTAGGCTCTACAACTATTGTTGTAGCTCATCATATGTACTCTATGCCCCCCTATCCATACCTAGCTACTGACTATGGTACACAACTTTCCTTGTTCACACACCACATGTGGATTGGCGGATTTCTAATAGTCGGTGCTGCTGCACATGCAGCCATTTTTATGGTAAGAGACTATGATCCAACTACTCGATACAACGATCTATTAGATCGCGTCCTTAGACACCGCGATGCAATCATATCCCACCTTAACTGGGTATGTATATTTCTAGGTTTTCACAGTTTTGGCTTGTACATTCATAATGATACCATGAGTGCTTTAGGCCGTCCCCAAGATATGTTTTCGGATACCGCCATACAATTACAACCCATTTTTGCTCAATGGGTACAAAATATCCATGCTGCTGCGCCTGGCGTAACAGCTCCTGGTGCAACAACAAGTACCAGCTTAACGTGGGGAGGTGGCGAGTTAGTAGCTGTAGGCGGTAAAGTCGCTTTGTTACCTATTCCATT